TATTTTTTTCTTATTTCTTATTAATTTAATAAAAAAATAAAGCGGGTAGCGGGAATCGAACCCGCATCGTTAGCTTGGAAGGCTAGGGGTTATAGTCGACGTTGATTCATCATTTTTAACGTCTCTAATTCAAAACTGAACGTGAAACTTTGGTTTCATTCGGCTCCTTTATGGAAGATGTATAAATCCCTATATTAAGACATGAACGAAAAAAAATTAAGACATGAACGAAAAAAATAAAAAAATTCCACCCATAACATCTATGTCAGCTTTTCTGTCTGAATGTATTCAGAACAACCCGCTTTCTAGACGATCCCTATAGAAAAGAGGGGGATTATAACAACCTTTCTAGTTACTTCGTTCTCTATTTCTATGTGAGAGAATCCTTAGGAAAAGCATTTTGTTTCCACCGAGCTAAAACAATTTGTCGATGTCTCTAGTAAACCAAAGTCATTGTTTAATAGCCATTTTGCTTCAATTTCCGTAATACAAATTCCAAATTAAAGATTTAGTTACGATTAGAAAACCACTTTCTATCTTTATCCATGGATCCTTTACTCATACTTATTCAATTAGAAGTATTGATCTAATAAAAAAAAATTATGTTTCGTAATCTCATAATCCAATTTTTCAATTTTTAATTGATTCTTGGATACAAATCACGAGAATGTATATTCTTCCTCGAATTTTTCATTGAGAGGTAAAGGATTAAATCCTTTTAAGAAATAAAGTTTTTGGTCGGAATGAAATATTAATCAAACCGAAAGACCCCTTAACTATACAAAGGATTATAGAACGAATCACACTTTTACCACTAAACTATACCCGCTACAATCCGATTATTGTATATAAATGAACCTTTTGTCGAACAAGAAAATGGGTCGTAATAAAAAGTTAAAAGAGTCAAAAGATAGGATGATAAAAAAATCATGAAAATTAGAGCGTTTACGTGTTGTATCAGAGAACCCAATGAGATTCGGAAAAGAGAATTCATTAAATTTCAATAACTAAATAACAAGTGTTTTTTTGCCGGAGGTTTTTGACCTAGACGTCTCGACAAAACTACTTAAGCCATAACATACATGAAAATGTATTGTGCAAGAATCCACAGTTCCCTTTTTGTTATTTATTTACTTTACTAAAATAAAAAAAGTAAAAGGAATAAAGAATAAATATAAAAAATTAAGATAAGAAATGACACTTTGATTCGATATCATTTGATTCTATATCATAGAAATCAAAAGAGTTTTTTTTCCAATCGTAATAACAAGCAAGTATTTTAGTTTTCAAATTTTAAAAAAATTTTTATTTATGATTTGTTGGAACAATAAATGGCGGGCCCGGCCTGGTCAGTACTTAGCCGGGCCGTGGAACTAAAAAGCACTCTCGGATGAAAAAAAATATTATGAAGGGCTTTTTCAATCCTTATTTTTTATAATGTAACATAGTATTATCCTTTTTCAATTGGGAGGAGAGATGGCTGAGTGGACTAAAGCGTCGGATTGCTAATCCGTTGTACGAGTTTTTCGTACCGAGGGTTCGAATCCCTCTCTTTCCGTTTTTGTTGATGACTTGGTATTTTCTTTCGAATTTTTCGCGAGCTCTTTTTATTTTTTAATAGTTAAAAATGTGTAATAGATAAAATCCTCCTAAGAACATTTAAAAATCAAGCAAGGAAAACCTTATCTTTTATTCTTCACGTCCAGGATTACGTCCTGGATCATTAGACAGGAATCCGAAAATAAAGAGAGAAACAAAGAATATCACTACCGTGTAAACAAATAGTTTGAGAGTAAGCATTACATAATCTCCAAGATTTTTTTTTAGTAAAAAAGAGAATAGATTCTCCGTTTTTATACCGCATACCCTACTATATTTTATTTTTTATTTTGACACCAAGAAATAAAGTGGGGTGATCCATATTTTTCGCGGTTGTACAAGAATTTAAATATTTGAATTGAGGGTGTAAGACTTATCTGATCTTATCAATTCTTTGAATTTTTTTTTTTTTTTCAATAAATCATGAATTTGTCTAGACATTATTAAATTAAAGATATCATCGAAAACTTACAGCAGCTTGCCAAACAAAGGCTAAGAGAAAAAAAAACAGGGGTATTACTGGCATAACATCTACGATTGGATTTAAAAAAGCGTAGGCCTCGGGCAATTTGGCGACGAAAAAACTACTTGAATAAAGAGCAGAATTAAGACAGATACAGATCAAACTAAATATATTAAGCATAACAAACATTTTGTTCTTGAGGATAATTGTATTTTATTTATTTTGATTGAGTTATTAATAAATTGAGTTTTTTATTATTTTATTATTATAAATATGTTATTATTCATAGAAAAGAAAAATGAATAAAAAGGAAAAGAAAAATGAATAAAAAGAAAATAAGATAGACCAAAAAACTTTCTTTGATTTGAACTCACCCAATCAAAAATCCTTCAATTCTCAAATCAAAAGAGAATAGAATAAACCATACTTTCATACAATATCTTAATTGAATTATATGTAATGATCAATAAATTCTGTTTAATTCTACGTCTACATGTATAAAAATTCTAGTTATCTATTTTATAGATAATAGATATTTAGACTTGAGTTGACGAACAACCAGTACCAATATTAGTGTTTATTAGTGTCGACTAGAAATGGGGCGTGGCCAAGTGGTAAGGCAACGGGTTTTGGTCCCGCTATTCGGAGGTTCGAATCCTTCCGTCCCAGAACATACCTGACCCACGATCATTTTATTAATCTATAATAAAAAATAAAATATATATATCTATATCATAATAAAATATATCAAAATAAAGATGGTCTTTTCGACCAGTCTTCCGTTTAAGAGTATAATATTATTATAGAATGCGATTCTTCTTTCTTTTTTTTTTTTATATGAAATCTTAATCATATCTTTTTCACAAATTTAATCGAGTTCAAATAACACGCATATGAAACGAAATTTTTATTTGTTAAATATTACTGATTTTACAATATGAAATATGAAAAAATAACAACCTAAATCTTCAATCTTTCCTTACATCATTCTTTTTTTTTTTTTTATTAATCATTGATGGTTTAATCCAATATGGATTTATCTCTCTCTTAATGATGATAAAAAGCGAATGGTACTTACTTTATGCAAATAATGATTATAGGGTAGGAAACTATTCAATCAATTAAATCTTTTTAATGATTTCTTATGAGTTCTTGGTACTCGAAGAAGTGTGAAATTGTTGAATTTATCCTATCACGTTACTTGAAGATAGAGATTCAAAATAACTTGTTTATTCGTGTTTATTTATTCATGTTATGTTAGTTATAATTAGTTATAATAAAAAAAATTATAAACAATGGGGTTAAATTGATTGAATTCTTGTTGAGACTTCGTCATAAATTATCCATTCTTCATATAGAAGAAAAAAGTATAGATTATTATGTACCGACCGAACCGATGATTATTCACGATTCCATAATTGAATCAATTACATACTGGTTCCAAACTGAAGGAATGTTATGGTAAAACTTCGTTTAAAACGATGTGGCAGAAAGCAACGTGCGACTTGAAGGACATGATCAGCTGTGGATTCTTACATCCACCACTTTTTTATATTATATAGGAACGAAAGTGCTCTTGGCTCGACATCATTTGTTCTGTTCCACTGGAACCCTCATTTTTGAGAGTGTTGCCATGTAAATAGTACACGATGGAGCTCGAGTAGAACGTATTGATTAATTTCTCAAGGGCAAGAATCTAAGGTTAGTATCGATCAATAAATTGGAACAACTTCGTAAGTATATTTTAGATATATAAATCTAAAGGATCCAATTCGATAAAATTCAAAATTAAAAAGTTAATTTTGTTGAAATTGGTAAAACTCTTTTGATCAAATCAAAAGTAAAGTGTATTACGTAGGAATCAACCATTCATATGATTCTTTGATAGAAAGAAATCACAAAAAATGGTATGTTGCTGCCATTTTGAAACGATTTAAAGATCACCGAAGTAATGTCTAAACCCAATGATTCAAGACAAAGATAAAGATCCTGGAACAAGGAAATACCGTTTTCAATTGTCTCAACAACTAGATCATATTGAAGAATCAAAATAGATTCTAAAGGAGACAGACAAAAATCAAAATAGATTCTAAAGGAGACAGACAAAAAGGGTTAGAGACCACTCAATAAATTTAATACCTAAAAGGTTTCTTTTGAGTTATTTGAGAGTTATTCAACTTGAGTTATGAGGATACAAATAATTTTTTTTTTTTGGGGGGGGGGGGAAGACTAAGAAAAAGTTCTTAAACTTAAATCAAGAATATAATGAATTTGATGATTTTATGGATCTATTTAATATTATGATTCTATACATAGACATAATTTAGAATTTTCTCGAGCCGTACGAGGAGAAAACTTCTTATACGTTTCTAGGGGGGGGGGAGTATTGTTCATCTATCCCAATGAGCCATTTATCGAATCGTTGCAATTGATGTTCGATCCCGACGAGAGGGAAGAGATCTTCGTAAAGTGGGTTTTTATGATCCGATAAAGAATCAAATCTATTTAAATGTTCCTGCTATTCTATATTTCCTTGAAAAAGGTGCTCAACCTACAGGAACTGTTCATGATATTTCAAAAAGGGCTGGGGTTTTTACGGAACTTCGCCCTAATCAACAAATAAAATTCAATTAATGAAATAAAAAAAAAATGTGGATGATTTGTATATAGCCTTGTATAACCTTTTTGTTTCTTTGCTATTTCCTCTTTTGTTCTATTTATATCATACTAAATTTATTAATCATACTAAATTGATTATTGTTACTATAAAATAGTGTCTTTTATAACGACAAAAATCCATTTTTATTTTATTGATATAAATTTTATATCTATATATAAAATAGATAGAAAAAGATTAAGTGAATAAATAATAAATGAAGTAATCGGGTCTATAAATATAAAATTTTGAGATTACTGTCAATGAGTTAAGGAACAAACAAAAAAACACAAAGGATTTCACTTGCTTATTTTAGTGAATAAACCTCATTTTTTTACTTAATTTATTTTTCCACCAATATTGTATCAATGTTGTGTTGTATAGAAATATTATATAAAGTGCCAATCCAACACAAGTCCTTAGTTTTTTTTTTTTTTTTCTTATTAAAATAATTCTAATTGATTGAAATTGGAATTGTTAGTTATATTTATAAATTGTTTTTTCTTTTGGATTCTTTTCTCAACATTCATATTGACAACAGTGTATCAAATAAATATAATCCGATCGTGGATAAAAGGATCCATTTATATCTCCGTCCCATAGCTTTTATTTCATTCAAATAATGGGTTCTTGTATTTTCTGTGATACAAGAAGTCTTTTTTTGATTAAGATTAAACTCAATAAAAATCCATATATACTTATACTATAGAATTAATGGATGACATAAGAGACAAGGAGCTATTTATAAATATTTTACTTTATCCCTATTTTTATCTTTTTATCTGAGAATTTTTTGTTTTTTCATCGGATCTGTTCATTTTTATTATGTTCAGAATCTAATCAATTAGAATTTTAAAAATTTTTGCTATTTTAATCTTTTGATTGGTTTGGATTGCGTTGTGCAATTCAATCTTTTTTTTATTGAGATTCCGATTGTATCTACACATTCTAATTATTTTATTTGGGTTGCTAACTCAACGGTAGAGTACTCGGCTTTTAAGTGCGGCTAGCATCTTTTACACATTTGTATGAAGCAAAAGATTCGTCCATACCATCGGTAGAGTTTGTAAGACCACGACTGATCCTGAAAGGAATGAATGGAAAAAGCAGCATGTCGTATCAATGGATAATTCTGAGAATATTTCATTCTTACCGAATAGGTCCAAAACCTTATTTAAATTGTTTGAATTCTTGTCGTGTAATAAAAAAAAATGAATTTGGTCGAGTGAATAAATGGGTAGAGCCCTACCTACGGTTCCAATTATAGGGAAACAAAAAGTAATGAGCTTCTGTTCTTCATTTTTGAATGATTACCCGATCTAATTAGACGTTAAAAATATATTAGTGCTTAATACGGGAAAAACTTTTCCCATGAGTGGATTATAAATTTCTTATGAGTCCTAATTATTAGCTATTACCCATTATGGGGTAGAGATAAATGTGTAGAAGAAGGCAGTATATTGATAAAGATTTTTCAAAATCAAAAGAGCGATTGGATTGAAAAAATAAAGGACTTCTAACCATCTTGTTACCCTAGAATGAACATAAATCAATTAGATGGAAAAAGAGAGGCTAGAGAGTCTGTTGATGAGTCTTACTTGTTCCGAGGTATTTCCTTACTATAATACCTTGTTTTGACTGTATCGTACTATAGTATCATTTGATAACCCAATAAATCACCTATTTCTTTTCTTGTTCAAATTAAAAATGGAAGAATTTCAAGGATATTTAGAACTAGATAGATATCAGCAACATGACTTCCTATACCCACTTATCTTTCGGGAGTATATTTATGCACTTGCTCATGATCAGGGTTTAAATAGATCGATTTTGTTGGATAATGTAGGTTATGACACTAAATATAGTTTACTAATTATAAAACGTTTAATTAGTCGAATGTATCAACAGAATCATTTGATTATTTCCGCTAATGATTCTAACCAAAATAATTTTTTTGGGTACAACAAAAATTTGTATTCTCAAATGATGTCGGAGGGATTTGCAGTCATTGTGGAAATTCCGTTTTCCCTACGATTAGTATCTTCCTTAGAGGCGACAGAAATCGTAAAATCTTATAATTTACGATCAATTCATTCAATATTTCCGTTTTTAGAGGACAAATTCCCGCATTTAAATTATGTATCAGATGTACTAATACCCTACCCCATTCATCTGGAAATCTTGGTTCAAACCCTTCGCTATTGGGTGAAAGATCCCTCTTCTTTACATTTTTTACGACTCTTTCTTCACGAGTATTATAATTGGAATAGTCTTATTACTCCCCAAAAAGTGATTTTTTCAAAAAGTAATCCACGATTATTCTTGCTCCTATATAATTCTCATGTATGTGAATACGAATCCATTTTACTTTTTCTTCGTAATCAATCTTCTCATTTACGATTAACCTCTTCTGGTATCTTTTTTGAGCGAATACATTTCTATGAAAAAAAAAAATATCCTGTAGAAGTAGAAGAAGTCTTCGTTAATGATTTTCCGGCCGCCATCTTATGGTTCTTCAAGGATCCTTTTATGCATTATGTTAGATATCAAGGAAAATCAATTCTGTCTTCGAAGGATACCCCTCTTCTCATGAATAAGTGGAAATATTATCTTGTCAATTTATGGCAATGTCATTCTTATGTGTGGTCTCAACCAGGAAGGATTTATATAAACCAATTATCCAAGCATTCCCTTGATTTTTTGGGTTATTTTTCAAGTATGCGACCAAACCTTTCGGTGGTACGGAGTCAAATGCTAGAAAATTCATTTATAATGGATAATG